CTATAAAACAACTTATTAGAAACACAAGACAGCCAATCCGAAATGTCACAAAATCTCCCGCTCTTCGGGGATGCCCTCAGCGCCGAGGAACATGTACTAGGGTGTATGTGCGACTCGTTTAGATCATAGACTAAAAAAAAGAAATCTTTCCGGTATCGGTGATTGTTTAAGATAGTGTGTTTGAATGGAATTCTTCCATTCACACACACTATCTTAACTTAAACAAAAATCTATTCTATTAGTAAGAATTATATGATTCTATATATAATTCTATTGTGTATAAAATTTATGGTTTCGATTGGTGCAAACCGAATCACCTTAATTTGCAATTTAAGATGAAAAAGACTTTCCCATTGGTAACAAATGGTTATCCATTAAGCGGGAAAAATCCTATTTCAAAGAAACGAAAATTATGCCCTAAATCTTGCAAGAACGGACAAAGAGGGTCAACTACCCAGCTAATCTTCATACTTAAATACCGTTACTGTATAGCTAGATTTCGTTGTGAAAGACCTATTACTAGATATTTCATGGGTAGAGCCCATGAGTGTGAACTGTACAAGTTAACAATAACATTGATTAAATCAAGATTCAATGAAGGAAGGGGCTCCGGTGTATAGAGAGGACCTCACCGTTTAAAAAGTAATCATAGAAACGATGGAACCCGCCATTTTTTTTTCTATTTATTCTATTTAATTTACTATATTTTTTTAAATACCTAGTATACAACTAGTATACAATTTATTATTTCGAGGTTAAATGCTTAGAAAAAAAAAAAAAATCGTGGTTGGGAAGGTTATAGTAGCAAAAGCCATTGGAATTTTTCTTTTATACATTGGAATAATCCATTTTTGTTATTACTAGACTAGGAAGGAGAAAAGAATAACTGAAAGAAAAAAATCAAATAGTTATTCATCAAAGTCTCATTTATTCAATGACCAGAATTAAACGAGGATATATCGCTCGAAAACGGAGGACAAAAATTCGTTTATTTACATCAAGTTTTCGAGGAGCTCATTCAAAACTTACTCGAACTATTTCACAACAGAACATAAAAGCTTTGGTTTCGGCTCATCGGGATAGAGATAGGAAAAAAAGGGATTTTCGCAGTTTGTGGATCAGTCGAATAAATGCAATAATTGGCCAGAAGAAACAAAAAATATACTATATTTATAGTAAATTAATTTATAATATGTCCAAGAGGCAATTGCTTCTTAATCGTAAAATAGTTGCACAAATAGCTATATTAAAAGGGAATTGTCTTTTTATGATTGCCAACGAGATCATAAAAAATAAGAATTCCCCGGAGACTGAACTCCGGGAAGGTGGTCGAATAGAAGAGATTTGTATAATAAAATAGAATTCATATGACAAAGTCATCAAAATAAATAAACAACCACGCTCAAAAAAAATTATCCCTCTTCACCTATTATCTTTTTTCTTACAACGCAACAACCCCAATTGTCGTAGTTTTCGAACAAAATATCAATCCACATTTCAATTGAGTTTAGATTCAAAATTGAATTCAATTGAAGAGTAACTCTATCTTTTTTTTTTTTTTAAAACAGTAGTAGTTCTAGTGGTCGACTTGCTTTTTTCAAATTTTTTTTTTCCCTTATTAACAAAACGTAACAAAGGAGCATTAACAAAGGGTAACGAAGATAAAATACGAGCTTGTTTTATAGCAATCGTAATTAATCGTTGTTGTTTTAAGGTCAATCTATTCACGCGTCTAGATAATATTTTTCCTTGTTGACTAATAAATCGATAAAGTAAAATCATGTTTTTATAATCAATTCGATCCCCCGATTGGATCGGGGACAAACTCCTACGAAAAGATTGCTTGGATTTAAGAAAGAGTCGCTTAGATTTATCCATGGTTTGTTTATTCCTATACCAAAATCCTATTTCGTATAAAAAAGGATTTGTTTTCTTTATATTCTTATTTCTTTTAATATATGTTTGTTATATAATGAAATATATGCTATAGAATGTTATATGTATATAATTTCATGTTCTATAATGTTATATATAGAATTTATATGTTATATATATAATTTACAGATATATAATATATAATTTAATAATTTTTAGAATATATCTTCTATCTGAAATCATTTTTCATCTACCTTGTAAGGGTGACACACAAGCGATCCATTTTCTCTATTTCTTGATCTCTGCATGAATCATATGTTTGCAACAAAAGGGACAGAATTTTCTCAATTCCAATCGACTAGGGGTATTGTGTCGATTCTTTTGAGTAATATATCTAGAAATACCCGTTGATTCCTTATTAACACTCTTTTGATCACAACTGGTACATTCCAAAATAACAGTTATTCGGATATCTTTACCCTTGGCCATGAACCTCCTTTGGTTTTTTGATTCACTTAACTCTTCGATTTTCAGATTCGAAGCGAAGAATAAAAAAGGAACGAAAAAAAGTATAAGTTGATAATTCAAAATCAAATTATGAAAGATTTTGTTCCAATTCATTTTATATAGTACAGTAATAATTCAGTAATACAATGATTTCGAACTATATTTCGAATCGCAGTACAGTATTTCATTTTTCATTTAAGTATCTTGTATGATATTATTGCCCCTGCCCTAGCATTTCAATTCCATTTCCGGTCTCACTCTATTATTAATAGCAATGGAATTGAATTAATAATTCAATTCCATTGAAACCAGGGAAAAATTCTGAGTTTCACTGAGACCAAATACACCTTTCTTCTTTCTCTTTTTTTTTCTAACTTATTCTAATTAGAAAAAAAAAAAGAAATGAAAGAAGAAGGAATTAATCACAGATATTTGATTGGATCTCTAATCTTCGTCACACCTTCCCGTGCCAATAACTAGAATGAAAAAAAGGGGAATATCAATGCATCCGGGAATAAACGATTAATTTCTATCAAGATACCCGCTAAAGCCCCGAACCATAGAGTACTTGCCACTGGTGCCACAGAGAGATATGTTTTTAGATCTCGCATTTCAAATAATCCTCCTTCGTTTTTTTCTTGTAATTTGTAATACACAATTACATATAGGAATATGAATATGATCAAATGGTTATTTTATTAATAACCACTTGCATTTGTCGGTGGAAGTCCGAATTCAATCAAATTGAATTGTACAACGATTCATTAGATATCTTTATTTATTTTATAGAGCATGATTTTTATTTCATATATATATATTATATATATTCTTATTAATATTCTCTTCTAATAATATTAGAATAACTATATTAGATTATTCTATTATTTTTATGAATTTGATTATATTAATAGAATTGTTCTCTTTTTCATATTTTTTTTTATAAATATTTTTGATATGTGGATTCTATTTAATTTAATATATCTTCTTTATTTTTATTATTATACTCTATATATTCTCTTTATTTAATTAAATATTCTTAAGAAATAGGATTTTTTTTCTTTTTTCATATTCGATATTATAGGATATGAGAAAGTAAAAAAAAAAAAAGAAAAAAAATGGCAGGATATATGATATATATAACAGAAAATTGTGGAAAAGAAGACAAAGATTGTTTACAATGACACTGTAAACCAATGGAAAGGGATGTAGCGCAGCTTGGTAGCGCGTTTGTTTTGGGTACAAAATGTCACAGGTTCAAATCCTGTCATCCCTATCCCGAACTATTAGTTATCATATGAGCAGTAAAAAGAGATCAATTGAGACCGATTTAAATTGGACATACATACTCAATATCCGTAGTTAACTATGGATATTGAGTATGTATATGCATCCAAGATGTATTTGCATCACATAAAATAAGATTATTGATGAAAAGAAAGCGCTCTTAGTTCAGTTCGGTAGAACGCGGGTCTCCAAAACCCGATGTCGTAGGTTCAAATCCTACAGAGCGTGATTCCATTCTTGTTAGATTGAGAATGAGACTGAACTAATGGCACAACAGTCTAATCTAAAGTCTGAATTTGATCTCCTGTTTTTTATTTTAGGATTAAAAGATATAGGAGGTCAAAAAACAAAAGAGATGTTACTTAATCAAAGATCCAACTGATCACCACGTCGGTATTGTAAATATGCAGTTACAAATAATCCAGCCAAAGTAATAGGAATTAGACCTAACACGATTCCAAATAGAAAAACTTCAATCATTTGAATTTGTTTGAAAGGAAAAAAAAGGGAGGGTAATATCTATCCTTAAATATGAATCTGTATTTACCATGAGTCTCAATCACCAAGAATTGGAAATTGACATAATAAGGAACTATAGAATATCTAGCATATTCCAAAATTCCAAATTCCTCTTCAAATTTCAAATCAAATAAGTCGTATCTTATTCAGACTGATAAAAAGACCTGCGGTTATAGTTAAAACTGCTAGTAGAAAACCGAAATAACTGGTTATAGTGGGCATAAGGAAACTAAATGAAATATGTTCTTTTTATACATATGTTTATAAAGCACTTTCCTAAGTTTCCATTTTTGAGATAAAAAGAAGAAAAGAAGCAAAAAATACCACTTGAAAGATACAATTGAAAATAATTGATTGATGAATCAATTATTACGGACGAACAAAAAGAAAAATATAGTTTCATAGACACGAAATCAATTCATCATCTGTGACATCTACCCATCCTGTGATTCCAAATCAACAGATTTCTTGATCAACTCGTGAGTTGAGTAAACTAATCTAATGAAAATATTTTCATTTTTTTCTTTCTATTCAAATTAGAATATTTTTTATATTCTATAGAATTCGATTTCTATTAGAAATAGAATAAAAGAAATAGAAAAGAAATATATTATGAATATATAAACAAAAATAAAGAATAAAAACTTTGTTGTTTAACTTCATGCAACTTTGAATTCATATGGAATAAAATAGGAAAAAGATCTATGTTGACCCCCTTTTTTTTATTGTATCTAATTTGTTCTATTTTCATTCTTGATTTCTTTTAGAACAAAAGAAGAGAGTGACCTTAGAATGCCCTTTACTTCTTCACTTTG